ATTACCAACTTGATATTTTTGCTCCTGGTAATTTACATGAATTAAATTGCTCATAAATTAAATTTCGAGATTGTCCAAAGTAACGAGAATAACCCCTAGGACGCCCTGTTATTAAACATCGTTTTCGAATACGTATTAATATACTATTTCGTGGCAATTGTTGTCTTAATTTATTTATTTTAAATTTAATTTTGAATAAATAAACTTTTTTTATTTTTTTTTTTAAATTTTGTCTAATAAGACGATATTTTTTTTCTAAATTTATTTTTCTTTGATATCTACAACTTAGACTCTTTTTTGCCATAATAAGAATATCCTAATATTTAAGTAATAATCTATATTTTATATTTAAATTTTATATTTAAGAATAAAATACTTTAGTATTCAGTATTCATTATATAGATATATATTTTATATAATGAATATATATATTATAATGAATATATATATAGATATAGACTAATTAAAAGATAAGATATCTAATATTTATGATCTATATAATACTTACTTTTTTACTTTTTTATTTAAAAAATATTCACTAATTTTATGTTCATTAAATAAAAAATTTAATCTTGTTTGGTCTAATTTTTTTGGTATTTTTTTCGGTATTTTTATAATTTTTTTATTTAAAGTAATTACATCTGTATATTTACAAATAAAACTAGGAATATTTACTGTATAATTGTTAACTAAAATGTGCTTATGATTTATAATTTGTCTAGCTTCGGAAATAGTTTTAGACAAACCTAATTTAAATAAAATATTATCTAAGCGCATTTCTAACAAACTACATAAATTTTGTATGTTTAATTTTTTAATTCTTAGATATATATATAAATAATTATGTAATTGTTTATTTGTTAACCCATAATAAAAACGCATTTTTTGTTTTTCTTTTAAAATAGGAAGATATTTAGATTCACTTAGAATTTTAAATTTTTTTTTTTTTCGATTTGTTTTTTTTATTTTATACTGTACTATTTCAAAACTACGCTTTCTTTTTAAATGAGGTCCTAAATATCTAGACATAATAATTGTTTTATAAATTTTAGTTTTAATTTATTAAAAATTTATTAAAAGAGATAATTATAATTAAGAGATATATTATTTAATATAATTATTGTTGAATATATATTTTATTAAATATATTAATATATTATAAAAGACTATATAATTACTATAAATATATATAAATATATAAAACTATAATTAATTTTAAAAAATCAAATATATATAGAATAACTATTATAACATAATATGAATATTAAAAAACATAAAATTAAACTTTACTTAATAGAGAATATAAGCGGTAAAATATTTAGAGTTTATATAACAATTAATTTAAAAGATTTGATTCAAAATCCTACCTTATTGGATTTTTTTAGTTACGAAGTCGAAGAGCTTGGTTTGACAACAATCGAAAATTTAATAGATACTTATATGTTTTCCAAAATTGATGTAAATCTATTGAATCATATTAATTATGATTATAATAAATCTAAATATAATATAGAGAATAGACGTTTGTTGTTTCGAACGATTAGTAAGGAGGAAGAAAAATTTGACATAAACAAAGAAACTGAATTTTATATGGCTAAATGTAGAAAAGAATGTTTCAAACATTATTTTGTAAATGAGTTTAATATAAAGCAATATAATGATTATATAAAATATTTAGTAAATTACGATTTTTATAAATATTTTTTTAGGAGGAGGGCTTTTAAGTCTTTATTAAGATATAAACCTTTTAAAAATTCGATTTATAATTTTATAGAAAGTCTAGATTTTATAGATATCGAAAATATAATAGACGAAAAAAATACTCAGAAAATAAGTAAGTTCACAAACTTTATAATTTTAGAAGACTATGTAAATAATAGAACAAATAAAAAATATAAAAGAAGATATACTCTAGACGGAGATCCTGATTTTAGATTTTTATGGGTTGTTTGTGAAAACTGTAATTACTTTAATTATAAAGATTGTTTTCTATCTCAATTATACATTTGTGAAGTCTGTGGTTATCATATTAAAATGAATAGTTCAGATAGAATAAAAATCACAATAGATGAAAACACTTGGAAACCCTTAAATAAAAATCTTTTTTCTATAGATCCTATAGAATTTGACGATACTTATGATATAGATTCATTAGATTTAATATATGATGATATAGATGCAACAATCCATGATTATTTGGTTTCTAAATCTGAAGTTTGTACATATTCTATAGATTTAAGATACTTAGCACTAGAAGAAGAGTTAACTCCAGAAAAAAAAGAAGAAAGACAAGGAGAACTTTATGTTAGTTTTGAAGATGAAGTAGTAAACCTGATAGAAAAACAAAAACAACTTATTAAAAGAGAATTAGATATTGAAGAGGAAGGTGAAAATGACCTATTTGAAGAACGTAGTGCTATATATGCTAAAATGGATAAACGCGATGAACTTCTAAGATATTTAAAAGAAGATGAACACGATTATGAAATAGAAAAATGTCAAACTGAAAGTGAAACATATGATGAATCCTTTGATGAACTCGAAAAAACCGAATCATACCTGAATCGTTTAAATTTTTATCAAACAAAAACAAAATTAACTGAAGCTGTCCAAACAGGTATAGGTAAAATAAAGGATATTAACGTGGCACTTGGTGTAATGGATTCAGAGTTTATTGCTGGGAGCATGGGCTCAGCTGTAGGAGAAAAATTAACTCGTTTAATTGAATATGCTACTCAACAAAATTTACCTCTTATAATTTTCTGTGCTTCTGGAGGAGCACGCATACAAGAGGGATCTCTGAGTTTAATACAAATGGCTAAAATATCTGCTGCATTACTATCTTATAAATTAAAAAAAAACTCAATATATATCTCAATACTTACATCTCCAACAACGGGAGGAGTTACTGCCAGTTTTGGAATGTTGGGTGATATTATCATATCTGAACCAGATGCTACTATTGCTTTTGCAGGACAAAGAGTCATTGAACAGCTTTTAAATGAAGAAGTACCTGAAGGTAGTCAAGAAGCTGAAAACCTATTTGAAAATGGTTCCTTTGATTTAATTGTACCAAGACAACTTTTAACAACAATTATTGCTGAATTACTTAAAATTCACGGCTTTTATCCATGTTCTTAGCTATTGATAAAAAAAGATTATAAAAACGCGCTCTGTAGGATTTGAACCTACAACATTAGGTTTTGGAGACCTAAATTCTTACTAATTGAATTAAGAGCGCATATTAAAACAAAATATAAACAATGAAACTTAAAATAAAAAAAACTCAAAAAAAAAAAAAATTAAAGTTTTTAAAAAAATTAAATATAAATAAAATTGGTTATAAAGATATAAAAATACTTTATAATTTTTTGAGTTTAAGAGGAAAAATATTATCAAGAGAAGTAACTAAATTAAGCTTCAAAAAACAAAAAAGTATTACTATTGCTATAAAAAGAGCTCGTTTATTATCTTTATTACCTTTTAACAAATCATTGGACTTAACTAAAAAAAGATGCAAAAAAATTTTAAAATATAAAAAATATTTGAAATAACAACTTATTAATCCTTTTTTCAAAAATTTCCAATATATAAAATAATAAATAAAATTAACTTCAATAACCTTCCTTTTTTAGTATTTAGACTAAAAAATACTAGAGTTTATATCGTTTATATGATTAATTATTTAAATTAAACAGTTAGCTCTTTTTTTATAAAATACCGGAGTTTTGTAATTTTAGTAGTAACTTGTATAATTCACATTTTATTACTATTACTCTATCTAAAATAACTTATCATTTTAAAGTAACGATATTAGCGTTATAAAAATTAGTTTCCTGAACCTTTAATCTGCTATAATTATATACATAGATAAATTTCCGCTTATTTACTAAAATTTATTTAATAAAATAAAATTTTAAAAAATGGAATTTTATTTCTCAAAAATTTACAATAAATCTAATTAAACATAAACATACGAATCACACATACAATCTCATACACATTCCTAAACGTTGAGGACATTTTTTAAGAGCAGCTGAGGATTTTGTAATTATCTTATTGAACTTTCTTGTTTTTTTTCTAAAAATTTGTTTAATATTTGTCATAAATTTATATAATAATTATATAATAAAAACTTTAAGATATATAGGGTTTAGATTTATCATAACCTATAAAACATTTTGTATATGTTATATATACGTCTCTTTTTATTATGACATTTTATCTAACTTTTTTTAAAGTAGATTTACAACCATTATGGGAAAAAGGAGTAATATCTAATATTGAAGAAATTTGTATTTGTTTACTGTTAATAACTTGTAATACTGAAGTTCTTCCTGCACCTATACCTTTAATTCTTATTTCAGCATAATTTATTTGTATTATATTAAAAACATTCTCTGCTGTAGTTTTGGCTGCAAAATAGGTACCTTTTTTTGTATTTTTAAAGTCATACATACCCGTAGAAGCTGTCAAAATCAGTCTACTTTTATAATCCATAATTGTTATTCTAGTATTATTAAAACTAGCTAAAATATGAATAATTCCTTTTTCAAGTAAAGTTACTTTAGGTTGGCGTTTATGACGATAAAGAACTTGTATAGGTTTTATTTGAAGTCTTTTTATCATATACTTTTCTTATTTATTTTTGTTTTTGTTTATGTCTTTTATTATTACAAATAATTAAAATACGCCTATATCTTTTAACTAATTTACATTCTTTGCAAATTTTACGAATAGATGTTCTTTTTTTCATTTTTATATTTAGAAAACATAAAAAAGAATTTCTCCCCCAATTTTATTTAATTTAGCTTCGCTATCTGTCATTATTCCTTGAGATGTAGAAATGAAAAAAACTCCCTTTCCTTTTAATTTTTTAGGAATTTTATTATAATTGACATAAATACGTTGACTAGGTTTACTAATGATTTTTACAAATATTTTTTTTTTAAAAATTATAATACAATTATTTTTATGTTTTATAAAATTCTCAATTAAACCTTCTTTTATAAGTATTTTTAAAATAGGATTTAAAGTTTTTTTTAAGTTTAGTTTTATTATCTTTTTATTCGATAAACTCGCATTTTGTATAGTAATAATTAGACTTATAACATTATTTAACATAACACTATTTACAATATTTCAGAAGATAATGAAATTATTTTATTAAAATTTAATTTACGTAATTCTTGTGTAATTATACCAAAAATTCTAGATCCTTTAGGATTTTTTAAATTATCAATTACAACAGCAGCATTATCATCAAATTTCAATATCAGACCATCAGAACGTTTAATTTCTTTTCGTGTACGCACAATAACAGCTCTTATTATTTCTGATTTTTCTATTGACACATTAGGTAAAGCTTCTTTAATTACAGATATAACAATATCACCTATATAAGCAGATTTAAATTTACTCACACCTAATTTTTGAATACACATTAACTTAATAGCGCCACTATTATCTGTGACATTCAGATAAGTTTGTTTTTGAATCATATTTTTAATCATAAAAAGAATTAATTATGCATTAATCAATTTTATTTTAATAGGTAGTTTAGATGAAACTATTTTAAAAGTATATTTTGCAAGTGTTTCTGAGACGTTATCTACTTCATAAAGTATTCGCCCAGGTTTAATAACAGCAACCCAATTTTCAGTAGAGCCTTTACCAGATCCCATACGTTTTCCTACAGATCTTTTTGTAATAGGTTTATCTGGAAATATCCTAATCCAGAATTTACCACCTCGTTTAAAATATCGTGTCATGACTTTTCTACCAGCTTCTATTTGTTTAGCTGTTAGCCAAGTTGGTTCGAGGGCTTGAATTCCAAATTTACCAAAACAAATAAAATTACCTTTTGCTGACACTCCTTTCATTCGACCCCTATGTTGTTTGTTAAATTTAGTTTTTTTGGGTAACATTTTTTAATAAACTTAATTAAATAAGGGTTTTTATAATGAGGAGAAAACAGCTACAATTATTCCAAACAATATAATTAAACTTGCAGCAAACATAATATTTTTTTTGAATTCTTAGTTAAATACAAGTTAAATAAAGGGCCGAGGCTCACAATATTCACTTATAATATAATCGATAAGAATTGCTGTACCAAATATAAGGACTATTCTAACATAAGTTAGAGTTTTTCTAATTAATATTTTTTTTGTAATTATCATATTTTGTTTTTTATAGATCCAAGATATATCATCTATCAAGTTTTTTTTGAATTCTTAGTTAAATACAAATACGAAATATATCATAAACTTAATAAATTTGTTTAAATTATCATTGTCACTTATTTAAATTAATTGATCAAATTAATTGATCATTATAATTCTAATAATATAATAAAAATATTGTATACTTATCTATAATTATATATACTTAATATGATTTAAATTTTAAATATTATATTCTTATATTAACATATAATTTATATATAAATCCAAATTTTAATTCCTAAAAGTCCATTATTTGTTTTAACTGAATATGAACAAAAACTTATTTTTTCTTTAAGTGTTTGTAATGGTAAAAGACCTTCTTTAATCCAATTTTTATGTCCAATAGCTTTACCTGACGTTCTTCCAGATATCTTGACTTGAATTCCTTTAATTTTTTGTTCATTATAAATCTTATATAAAATTTTTTCTTTTATTTTGTTTAAAGTAATTCCTTTTTTTAATTGAAATAATATATATTTAGCGGTAACTTTAGGGTTCTGATAAGGTTCTTTAATTCTTTGAACTTTTATATTAAAAATAAAACCTTTAAAGTTTATAAAAAGGTTTCGAAAATTTGAATCTTTATTAAACTGTTTAATTAATTTAAAGTTTAAAAAATCTAAAATTATAATTTTTATTTGAATAATATTGTTTTGTTTTTGTATTCTAATATGTGAAATAACATTATTTATATTAATATTTTTATTCTTAAAAAAATTAATCAAACAATTATGTATTTTATTAGTTTCGCATAAATCTCTAGAATAATTTTGTTTATTAGAAAACCAAAAATAACAATAGTTTGGTCTAAGATTAAGTCTAAAACTCAGTGGATTGATTTTTGTCATAAAAATTTAAGTGATTATTTAATATTTTTTTTTGATCTATAAGAAGATTTTTTTGATTTAACATCTACTTTTTTATGCCGCGGGAAAGTTCGAGTTGGTACAAATTCACCTAATTTATGACCTATCATTTTTTTTTGTATACAAATAGGTATATGTTCTTTTCCATTATGTATTGCTAAAATTTGACCAACCATTAACGGTATAACGGTTGATGCTCTAGACCAAGTTTTAATAATTTCTTTTGTTTGTTCTTTTTGATTTTTATGTATCTTGTCTATTAAATGATTATGTACAAAAAGTTTGCTTTTTTTATTTTTTATGATAATTGTTATATTATAATTTAGGATAAAAATTAAATCTAAACATACTAAAGTGACTACCATTACTTGTATTTAAGCAATAACGATTTATGCAAGCTAAGTCTTCGAATGAATAATTAGGCCAAAGTACTTTTATAATAAATGTATTATTATTATATATTTTTTTTAAAAAAGCTTTATGCTTAAAACAATTAGAATCAATTTTAGTTAAGTTAGTTTGATTCTTGTCATTAGTTTTAAAATGTGTAAAAATTCTTAATTGTCTACGAAGTTTAGAAGTTAAAATAATTTCAGGGCTCATAATACTATTTTTTTTTTTATGTGTTTTATGATTTAATGAAAGACTTATAACGTGATGTAGAATAAATTTGGGATTAATAAACGAATTAGGTATTATATCAATATAAAGCCATGTAAAACGTTGTCTATCAGCATCTAAAACTTCTTCATTTTTTATAAGATTTTTCAAATCATATGTGTTTCCAAAAAATAAAGGAAAAAAAAAACTATTTTGTGGCATTTTGTGAATTTTTGTTATTTGAAATAAAAGGGTATACAAAATGTCTTTTTTTTGTTTTTTTAAATCAGCATTATCTGTGAAATTTATTTGATCTAAGTTTCTTAGCATTAAAGGTATCCTTGTCATTAGTTCGATTATAAAAGATTCAGCCTTGCGAGTAAAATTAATGCTATAAGTATTATGTTTTTTATTAATTAAATTTAAAGCTTTACTAAACTCTCCTTTTTGACTATCAACTTTATTTGTATCTTTTTTTTTGACATTTTTTTCAGAGACTTTTGAATCTTTCTCAGAGACTTTTTTTAAATATAATTGTTCGTGTATTTCTTCGATTTTAGTATTAAAAAATTGATTTATAGGAAACAGCCAAGGATTTTGGATATATTTTATTTGTCTTAATTTAAGACTTAATAAAAGATTATTTGGTGCTGTTATAACAAGATTATATAATTTCGTTTTATTTAATTTAAATTCTGGTATAAGTTTTTCTTCAAATTTATGTAAGTTTTTTTTAACCAAATGTCTACGGAAATATTTTTTTCCTTTATTTATTATTAATTTTTCTTGTCTTTTTTTTGTTTGTAGCTCTTTTTTTTTTCGTTCTTCTTCTTCTTTTTTTTTCTTGTCTTCTTCTTCTTCTTTTCTCTTTTCTTCTTCACTTTTTATTTTACCTTTTTTTCGTCTTTCTTCTTCTTCTTTTTCCTTTTTCTCTTGTTCTTTTCTTTCTTTTTCTTCTTTACTCTTTCTTTCCTTTTCTTGTTGTTTTCTTTTTTTTATAATAATTTTTATTAAATTTTCTGTTTCTTTATTTTGATTAATCAATTTGTCAGAATCAAATTTTTGCTTTTCGTTTTTAAAAAGTATATTTTGAATAGATAAACATTCCTTAATATTTGTATGATTCTTATTTGTAATAATGAACTTAAGTGGTAAGATTTCTTCATTTAAACTATATTTTTTTAATAAATTTATAAATTGATAATTTTTTTTTATATTTTTTTGATTTACAAAATTTTTTGGTATACTTTTATTAGAACTTATTATAAAACTTTCCCAAGAAAAACCAATATTACTCAAAAGTATTCTTAATTTATTTAAATTTATATAATTGTCATGTTTAAATAAAAGACTATATAGTAAATATGCTTGAGATATTTGAGATATTTTAAGATTTTTAGCATACTTTTTTATACTTAAATCTAGATAATTTGAAGCTATATCGTATTCCTCTTTTATAGTCTTATGGAATTGATATTTATTTTGAAATGTGACTTTAAACCAATTAAACATGTCTTCACTTTTTTCAATTATAAAATGAATAGTTTGAATTTGAACATAATAAATAAAAGATTTTAGTCTTAAATATATAAATTTATGATATATAGAATGGATATATTTTATTTTTACTTTTAAATCTTTTAATATATTTATAGAGTTTATTTTTAAATTTTTTAATATATTAATTTTCGTTTCTTTTTTTTTTATTTTTTTTTCTACATGACTTATGTCTAATTCTATTCGATTAATATTCTTAGATAATTGTTGTATTTTTATAACATAAGTTATTTGTAGATCATAATTTTTACTCCCATAGTCCAGTAATATTATTGATTTGTTTAGCTTGTTTATATCAAACTCAAAATCCTCCCATTTGATTAGTTTAGGCTCTTTTATTTTATCATCTTCACTTTTGTTACCAATATTATAATTATAACTTTTTTGAAAAATATATAAAATAATTTCTATCCATTTACTTTTAATAATATCTTCAATTAATTTAGTTTTACTAAGAATCCTAATAACATAAAAGATTTTAACAATCATTTTAATTAATATTTGTTTAAAGAATACAAATATTAATAATCTAAATATTAAGACACTAAGAGTTCTAAGATAGTTATAAAAGAAAATACAACTAGAACTAATTGTATATCTAATTTTTTGGATATTATAATATACTAAAAATATTAGTCCAATTATCTTATATTGTATTTCATTTATTTTGTTAGCAATTCCTATATAAACAAGTTTAAAAAAATTATCTTGTAACAATCTCTCAACTTTGTCACTAGAAATTATTCTAGTTTCTTGTCCTTGCATGTTTAAAAAAGTATAACTATCTCTCATTTTAATTTTTTCTTTTTCTTCGTTTTCAATACTTTCGGTATACCAAGGTCTTAATCTAAAAGGATTAATTATTTTAATTTGAATACCTTCTGACATCCAATCTTCTGGAAGTTTATTTTCAACTAATTCAATACCATGGTACGTACACATAATATATTTTTCCTGCATAAAATAATCCCTATCTTTAGTATATTCAAAAGGTTGTAATAATAAAATACGAACTATAGTTTTAACCATAATTAAAAAAGGTATTTTTATTATTTTTCTTAGATATAATTGATAAAGAAGACAAGAAGTCCTGAACATATTGACAATACCATAAGTGGTATCCCACGTAGCATTTTTGGCTGCTCTTTTTTTAGCTTCAACTGCCTCAAGGAACCTTTTGTATTCTTTTTTATATAGGTCTTTCACACGATCTATATTGTCTGGACCATAATTTTCAAGTAAATCATTGTCATTTAAACCGGAAAGTCTATCCTTTTCATTTAGATCAATACTAAAAATTGGAGATGCAGGAGGTTCATCACCCCAATTTGCATCAATAACTTCTTTACGTCTTTGATTACGTAAAGATCCTCTCACAAAAAAGTAATTAAGGTCATATACTTCTGCAAGTCTAATATCATGTAGTTCTCCTTTTTTTTTTTCGTCTTCTTCAATTCTTTTCTCAAAATCATAACCAAAAAAGTTGTCTTTATCGACTGTTCTCTCTACTTTTTTATCTTCTGTTCTTTTAGTTACATTAAATGATAATGATCTAGATATACAAGCTAATTTAAATTTACTTATTGGTAATTTGTATTCAATTTTAATGGGGTTAGTTGTTATTTTATCTGTTTCCGTTTTTTCATTTTCATCTGTTATTTTATCTGTTTCCGTTTTTTCATTTTCATCTGTTATTTTATCTGTTTCTTTTTTTTCATCTTTAGGAGGTTCTTTATAAAGAACCAAAGGTCTTAAGACCGCACATTTTAAACCTGTAATTCTTCTAGATTTCAACAAAATAAATTCTATATCATCTTTTAAACTACAAACCCATCTAGGAAGTTTTTTTTCTTCTATAATAAATTCTTGAGTTTCTTCATATTCTTTTTTATTTTCTAAAAATTTAAAAATAGGTGGTAGACTTTCATATAATTTTTTTTTTCTTGCTTTTTTAGATAATTTTTTTTTTCTTGCTTTTTTATTTTTTTTTTTATTAGTTTCTTTTTTAGTTATGTTTTCATTTTCTTTATTTGTTTCTTTAGATTCATAAAAATTACCTTTTAAAACATCATCTAATTTTAGTAAAGCTGTTCGTTCTTTATCAAAATCAATAAAAAATCTATTTGTTCTTTCAAATAAATTTAAAGGTTTTGATTTATCCAAAAATTCAATACGTTTTTTAAACTCATTTTCAAAATTAGTAATTTTTTTTTTTAAATGAAACATGTCATAAGGATCTATTTTTTTTAAATAACTTGTGTTTTTTTTTATTAATTTAAAAAAAGCATACAAGTTTGGTGAAAAAGTATATCCTAATCTTTTGTTGTTATCAATTTTAGATACATTAAAAAATAATTGTGACATTTCATTTCGTACAACTTTATCAAATTTTTTATTTTTTATATATCTTAAAGGACGATTCCAACGATTAGGATAATAAAAAATGTCTACTAAATCTTTGTTGTCTTCTTCTGCTATATTAAGTAAGTTTTCTTCTTCTTCTTCTACATCACTTTCTTCTATTTCTGATTCACCTCCTTGTAGTTTTTTTTTTTTTTCGATTTTATTTTCTAACTCTACGTCATTTATATCAATATGTTTTTTTTCTTTTTCAGCGTTCGGAAATTTAGATCTATTTACAATAATTCTTCTATCATTAAAAGTAATCGCTTTTAAACCTGTTCTTTGAAAACTAAACGTAAATAAAGGTACAGGTGTTCTAGCCAAAAATACTAAAAATAAGCTTAGATAAATATATAAAAAATAAATATCTAAACTGTCTTTATTTTTAAAACTATTTATTACTTTATTTAGGATTTTATCCTTAATACTCTCGTTTTTTTTTAAATAAAATTTGAACTTAAACCAAATTATCATTTTATAAATATAATTTATTACAATAAAATATGAACAAATACTACCTAAAATATTACATACTAAAAATACTATTTTATTAGCAGAATTTTTAAACAAAAAAGATATACTTAATCTCTTAAATATAGGACTTGGTAAATTAAAATTAATAATTTGAAAGATAAAAAGTTTTATAATTATATCACAAACATAATTAAATTTAAAACTTACCTCTTTATAATTTTTAATTAAATATAATATAAATTTTTCGATTTTTTTTTGTAAATTTAATTTAATTTCATGATAGTATGCTTTAGATTTATATAAAAACCTTAAAAGTCTCATTTTTAAAGTATATTTGTCCTCAAGATAATGCTTTTTAGTTTTATATAATATGGGTGGCTTTACTGGTCTCATTTTAATAGTACTTTTAGTCTTTTTAAGATTTTGTTTTTTAGTTGTAAATAGAATTAATTCTAAATTACAAACATTTCTGAATACAAGTTTAATTTCAAAATCTATCCAGTAAATTAATTGTTTTATGATACCTTTATAAAAAGCATAATATAATAAAATACACAATAAAGCGTGAGGTTTTTGGAAAAAAATAAACAAAGGCGTATAATATATAGATAAACCCATTATAACTTGACCTAAAACTGATGAGCTTATTAGCACAAATAGTTTTTCTTGTTTTTGTTCCAATTCTCTTCTCAATAAATGTTCTATAAAAAAAATATAAGAGGGAATCACACAGAATGAACTCAAAAAACCAAAATAAAATCCAAGAAATGAATAAAAAAAAAGTTTATTATTAAATAAACTCCTTAATAAAGTTATTCTTACTTTTACCATAATTTTGTATATTTTTTTTTATTTTAAGTTTTTTATTTTTTTTATTTAATATTTAAATAGGGTCCCCACCACTAGTTTTTATTCGGCATCTTTTTATTTTTCCATAAAATTTCTCTTAAAGTATCGTCACCACTTAAGACTTTTACCACCTAATTCGAAAAGGTTTTTGGTGTAGATCATCTTAGTTAAAACACCTAAATTTTATTAGTATGAAAATATTATTCAAATCATCTTTCGGTCATTAGAAATATCTAAGCTAAATATATTACTATATTTACACATAATACCTATTCACAATTTATCTAATTGTAACCTTAATTTAGTAGGTTATAATTATACCATAATAAAGGGAGCACTCATCTTTGGTTAAACTTACTACTTATATGCTTTCAGCAGTTGTTCCCTACGCACATAGCTACCTAGCGTTTACTATTGGAATAATAACTAGTACACAAGTGGTGCGTTCATTCTGGTCCTCTCGTACTAAGAACAATTACCATCAATACTCCAACGTTCACACCGGATATGGACCGAACTGTCTCACGACGTTCTGAACCCAGCTCACGTACCGCTTTAATGGGCGAACAGCCCAACCCTTGGAACCTCCTTCAGCTCCAGGTGGCGATGAGCCGACATCGAGGTGCCAAACCTTCCCGTCGATGTGGACTCTTGGGGAAGATCAGCCTGTTATCCCTAGAGTAACTTTTATCCGATAAGCGATGGCCCTACCACCTGGTACCATCGGATCACTAAGACCAACTTTCGTTCCTGCTTGACTTGTTTGTCTCACAGTTAGGCTTTCTTTTGCCTTTGCACTTCTAAAATCATAATTTAGATTTAAGAAAACCTTTATTGTGCGCCTCCGTTACTTTTTTGGAGGCCTACGCCCCATATAAACTGTCTACCAAAGACTGTCCTTACTAAAACAAGTTAGACGTTAAACTAAATTAGGGTGGTATTTCACTGATGGCTTAATGCAATATCTCGCCTCCCACCTATATTTTACAAAAAAAGCTCAACATCAATCACAGGGAACAGTAAAGCTTCATAGGGTCTTTCTGTCCTGGTGTGAATAGTCCGCATCTTCACAGACATTTTTATTTCACCGAGTCTCTCTCCGAGACAGTGCCTAGATCGTTACGCCTTTCATGCAGGTCGGAACTTACCCGACAAGGAATTTTGCTACCTTAGGACCGTTATAGTTACGGCCGCCGTTTACTGAGACTTCAGTTGCTAGCTTACCTGTTTCAGGTCACCAACTTCTTTTACCTTACAGCACTGGGCAGGCGTCAGCCCCCATACATGGTCTTACGACTTTGCGGAGACTTGTGTTTTTGTTAAACAGTCGTCTGGGCCTGGTCATTGCAATCCTGTTTGAAGGACACCCTTTTTCCCGAAGTTACAGGGCTATTTTGCCGAGTTCCTTAGAGAGAGTTATCTCGATCCCCTGAGTATTCTCTACTCATCTACCTGTGTCGGTTTACGGTACAGGTATTTATTTATTTTTGTAACTTACGTATTTTGTCAGTTTAGTTTTTCCTGGAAGTATGACATCAGTTATATTAATAAAAATACATATTTTTTTTTCACAAACATAAACATATTTTTTTTATGTTCCTAATCGTATTTTTCTGTTCCTAATCGTATATGTATTTAATATAATTTAATAGACTAATATCTAATCTATTAAAAATCAGACTTTACTTTGCGTATTTGCTTATATCTTTCAACTGATAACCATTTCTCAGCTAACCTAGCCTTCTTCGTCCCTAATGACAATAATTAAATAAATAGTACAGGAATATAAACCTGTCATCCATCAACTAAACCTTTCGGCCTTATCTTAGGTCCTGACTAAACTTTCGCATATAAATTTTCGAAAGAATCCTTGGATTTTCGGGGCATAGGATTCTCACCTATGTTTTCGTTACTAAAGCCAACATTCTCACTTCTGCCATAATTTTAAAGCAGAACGCCCCCCTACCGATTGTTAATCTCATAGTTTCGGCATATTAATTAGACCCGTGTATTTTCGGCACAAAAACGCTTTATCAGTGAGCTTTTACGCACTCTTTAAAGGATAGCTGCTTCCAGGCAAACCTCCTGACTGTCTATGCACTTTAACATCCTTGTCCACTTAATAATAATTTAGGGGCCTTAACTGATGATCTGGGCTGTTTCCCTCTTGACAATGAAGCTTATCCCTCATTGTCTCACTAATTGATTTATAATTTTACAGTATTCTTAGTTTGTCTCAAAATTAAAGTTGAAACAGTGCTTTACCCCTGTCCTAATAATCAACTGCTGTGCTTCGACACATTTCGGGGGGAACCAGCTAGCTCTGGGTTCGAGTGGCATTTCACCGCTATCCACAATTCATCCGCTGATTCTGCAACATCAGTCGGTTCGGACCTCCCTTTAGGTTTAGCTAAATTTCATCCTGATCATGGATAGATCACCCAGTTTCGGGTACATAAGTAATGACATTATACATATTTCATATATATTTAAGTATATTATATATTTAAGTATATTAAGTATATATTTATATATATATATTTAATATATATATTTATATATATTTAATATTTATATATATTTAATATATAAATTCTTGCCCTTATAGACTTGCTTTCGCTGCGGCTACGATTTATAAGATTCTTAACCAAAGCCATTACTTATGAGTCGCTGGCTCCTTCTTCAACAAGCACGCAGTCAGAGATAATAAAAGTCTCCTCCTACAAATTGACAGCTTGTGGTTTCATTTAAATATATCTTTAATTTTAAACGTTATATTATACCTTTCCCTCACGGTACTAGTTCGCTATCGGTTACTCAGGAGTATTGAGTCTTACAAGGTGGTTCTTGTCGATTCACACGTAATTTAACTTGTTCCATGTTACTTAGGTAAGTTAATTAAAATTAAGTCATAATTATAAATTTTTTTTTTGACTACTGGACTTTAACCATCTAGGGTACAGTATTTTTATCTGTTTCACCTCAAATATTATTTAAAATTACATACTCATAATCACTTACCTACAACTTCATTTTCATGATTTAGACTATTCCCTTTTCGCTCACCACTACTAAGGGAATTACTTTTGTTTTATTTTCCTCTGGATACTAAGATGTTTCAGTTCTCCAGGTTAACTCTTACCTTATGAAGGCAGTTTTAAAAATTAATCTATTCGGGAATCTTTAAACTTTATTAAAATTATTCAAAGCATTTTCGTATTAAATTACGCCCTTCGTCGTCTCTGAGTACCAAGGTATTCACCACAAGCTTATTCTTAAATTTGAATAATATACAAAATATTTAATAATTACTAATTAGTTTTTATCATTTTCATTAATTTCATCCATTTCTTCTATATTAACATTCTCATTAATTTCACCAGTTTCTAAATTTACTTTTTTAGTTCTACCTCTTTTATTTTTATATTTTTTATTTTCTAATTTTTTTAAACGTTTTTTTAGATTTTTAAAAAAAGTTAATATTTTTTTTATTTTTTTTAATAAAAATTTTAGTCCAAATATTGAATCATTAATCATCCCAAATAAAAAAGAGAATATTCCAATTAATAAATCAATTAAGAAATTAATTATAATTCTTATAATTTTATTTATAAGTTTGATAAGTTCAGTTGTGAAATATTTTGATATTTTAAATTGGAGAAAATATTTTACTAATTTAACAAAAAATACAAAAATAATAATAAAAATAAATATTTTATAGTAAACATTGATATGATTGTTTAAATATATTAAATGACTTTGATTTAGATTTATTTCGAATTTTTTATGGAATCCTTTTAATAATAATTTACTTATTTTTTTGATTACTCTTATTAAATTCACTAAAATTTTTAACATTTTTTTATCTTTAAAAAATACTTTACATTTTTTAATTAAAGTTATAAAATTATCATAAGAGTAATCAAAAAAATAAGTAAATTTGTGTGTATAATATTTTTTCTCTTCTAAAAAGGGTTCCATATTAGTCTTACGTAATTCGTGTAAATCTTTTAAATTACTTTTTGTTAAAGGATCCAATTCTTCTTGTATTTCTTTTACAAACGGTTCATTGTTGAGTACCTGAGTTTTGGTTCCTTTTTTGAAAAGCACTTTAATAAAATATTTAATAGAAATAAACGATAAACTAATAAAAACTAATTTTTTTAAATTTCGCATTTTTTTTATTTTTTTTTATTTGGGTTTGGATAGATTCGAATATATATCATCTATCTATTTTTTTTTGAATTCTTAGTTAAATACAAGTTAAATAAAGGGTCGAGCCTCACAATATTCACTTATAATTTATAATAAATAATAAAATCAATAAGAATTGCTGTACCAAATATAAGGACTATTCTAACATAAATTAGAGTTTTTCTAATTAATGTTTTTTTTTGTAATTATCATATTATTTTTTATTTTTTGGTGATTTAGATCTATCATAAAACTCATTCTTTTGTCTATTTAAGATTAAATATATAATTAAAATTAAAATTATAGCTAGATTACTGAAGATAATTATGTAAATATATTTATATATACAATATACATGTATTTTGATTACTAAAAATTTTTTGAATTGAGTTAAAGCTTCTTTCAGAAAAGTCCCTTTGCTGTAATTGGACTTGTTGTACGTAGTATGTTTATTAAAATTCTCAGCCTTATAATTTAATCTATATTTCTTAAAATTTTGTTTAAAGTTCAATTTATTATAATTATATTTTTTTCTAAGATTGATCATATTTGATTTTTATTTCCTTTATTTCAATTAGATTATATTAGTTATATAATCTATTAGTATATAATAGATAATAGATCTAAATATAACACGTTCACACGTTTTTTTGTTTATTTTAGAGCTTAATAACCAAAGCGATATTAAGGGATCTTCACAAAAAGAGTTATTTGACAAAAAAAATAAAAAACTTTAATTAGAGATTTATTTATATTATTTATAAGAGATTTAGTTACATTTATGTCTTATTTTAGTTTTCGAGAGTTCGTCATATATGCATCCATGGCTGATTGGTTAAAGCAACCAACTCATAATTGGAAATATGTAGGTTCAATTCCTGCTGGATGCAAAATTAAAAATATTTATAATCACTAATAAAATAATAAAATGACATTAAATAAACTATATAAAGAAAAATTAACCTATTAGATTTATAATAAATATATACTTATTTGATTTTGATATTTTTCAGATATTCATCAACTCCAGCCGCACCTTCCAGTACAGCTACCTTGTTACGACTTCATTCTAGTCACCAATTTTGTCTTCGTCATTTATTCAATGATTTTAGACATAATCAATTCCCAGACTGTGACGGGCAGTGTGTACAAGGTCCAAGAACTTATTCACCGCTATATTGCTGATTAGCGATTACTAGCGATTTCGACTTCATGAGCGCGAGTTTCAGCCCTCAATCCGAACTGAGATTGGGTTTGTGGATTAGCTCCCCTTTACAGGATTGCAACATTTTGTCCCAACCATTGTAGCACGTGAGTAGCCCAGGATTTCAAGAGCATGATGACTAGACGTCGTCCCTACCTTCCTCTAGCTTACACCAGCTGTATACGTAAAGATCAAAATTTAAATAAGATATATTATTCTAAGGATAGGGACAATATCCATAATATAAAGTATATAAAAAAGGAAAGTTAAGTATAGGGGTTACGCTCGTTTGGGGACTTAACCTAATACCTAAAAGCACGAGCTGACGACAGCCATGCACCACCTGTATCTATATACTGTAATAGTATATATTTTCTTTTTCAAGAACAATTTCGACATGTCAAATCCTGGTAAGGTTCATCGCTTTGCATCGAATTAAACCACATGCTCCACCGCTTGTGTGGACCCCCGTCAATTCCTTTGAGTTTCATTCTTGCGAACGTACTTCCCAGGCGGGATACTTGACGCGTTAGCTTTAATATAACATAGGCATATCTTAATTATGCTTAATATGCTTAGTATCCATTGTTTACAGCTTATGACTATCGGGGTCTCTAATCCCACTCGCTACCATAGCTTTCGTTACTCAGTGTCAGTATTAATCTAGCAAGGTGCCTTCGCCATTGGTGTTCTTTCCAATATCAACGTATTTCACCACTCCATTGGAAATTCCCCTTGCTTCTAGTGTACTCAAGTTTTTCAGTTTCTACTGCAGTTCAGAGTTGAGCTCTAAGATTTTACAATAGACTTAAAAAACAACCTACGAACCCTTTACGCCCAATCATTTTGGATAATGCTTGCATCCTCTGTATTACCGCGGCGGCTGGCACAGAGTTGGCCGATGCTTATTCCTGGAATAACGTCATTTTTTCTTCTACCAGAAAAGAAGTTTACAACCTTTTTCAGGCCTTCATCCTACACGCGACATTGCTCCGTCAGGCTTTCGCCCATTGCGGAATATTCCCCACTGCTGCCTCCCGTAAGAGTCTGGGCCGTGTCTCAGTCCCAGCGTGACTGATCATCCTCTCAGACCAGTTACTGATTATAGCCTTTGTAGGCTGTTACCCTTCAAACTAGCTAATCAGACATAAGTACACCCTAGAGCGATTTTTTCCATATTAATCTTTGACTCCTCAGTTTTATGGAGAATTAGCAGCTGTTTCCAATTGTTATACTCCTCTCTAGGATAGTTTCTCATGTATTACTCACTCGTTCGCTACTAGAAATATAAAATTTCTCGTTCAACTTGCATGTGTTAAGCATGTCGCTAGCATTCATCCTGAGCCAGGATCGAACTCGTTATATTTTTAATTATTAAGTTATTTTACTCATAGCTTCACTTTTTTTTATATATTATAAATTATATCTTATAAATATAACTAATTTAATTTATTTTAGGATCTTTGGATTTCGAAACTTTCTTTTTTTCTATCACTTTTTTACGGTATTTCAATTTCGAAACTTTCTTTTTTTCTAGCACTTTTTTACGGTAGTTCGATTTTGAAACTTTCTTGTCTTCTATAAGTTTTTTATTTTCATCTTTGATACTTCTCGCATTTCTTTTTCCTTTAAAAGCATCTAATAATTCAAAACTTAACTTAGAAATCATGTTATAGCCAAAACGTTTTTTAGATGCTGATATTAAACAGCGACGAGCATATATCTTTTGTTTTAAACTAGGTAATTTATAATATATTTGACGTATTGATGCTTTTCCTTTTTTACTTTTTTTTTTTAATCTTTGTGTTTTTAATATTTTTTTTGGAGTTATTTTCTTTAGAGCTTTTTCTACCACATAAAATGGATTTAATTTTATATTTTTTTTGATTTCTAGTAAAGATCTATAAATTATTTTATATGATATTGATTTTTTTCCTTTTTTTAAAATGGAATTCGATAATTTATTAATTGATTTTTTAAAAAACACTGGATCATAATTTACTTTATAAGTCATTTTTGTATTTTTTGTTAATTTTTAATTTTTGGTTTTTTAGCCCCATATTTTGAACGTCTTTGAAAACGTTCGGTTGCTCTACCAGCATCTTTACTGCCTAAAATAACTTTATGTTTTACACCAGGTAAATCTTTGACTAAACCACCTCTTACTAACACTCTTGAATGTACTTGAACTAAATTAATACCAAGACCAGGTATTAATGCAGTTACTTCAATTCCAGAAGTCAATCGTATTCGGGCAACTTTTCTTGAGCCAGAGTTTGGTTTTTTTGGATGAATAATGGAGTTAACAGAAAAACTGTCACTTTACAGAACCTATACATGAAAGTTTCCTTTCATATAGCTCCTCATTGAACTTAATTTGAATAAAAATTCAATGGGTTAATATTTGTTAAATTTTTATATATTAATATTTATATTCTTTAAAATTAATTAAATTTAATCTAATAATATATTGAATATTTATTTATTTGCTTTCACGCTTACTTTTAAATATTAATATTTAAAATAAGGTTTTTAAAATTATCTTGAAAAATAAATTCTTTTTGAATTAATATTTTAAAAATTTTATTAATAAGTTGATTATTCTTCTCGAAGAGTTTTTTTAAGTAATCAGTTGCTTCATAATGCATTTTAAGTAAAAGATTAGTTTTAGGGTTTTTATATTGATAATTATATTTGTAGGAATCATCATAATCATATTTATTATTAAACATAAGATTTTTGTCTAATAAAGGTTTTAAGATATTATATACAAAAGCTCTTAGTTGGTCAGAGAATCTATAATTTTCGTACATCACATACATAAATTTATCATAAGGAATAGAACTATCTTTTTTTATTTGAGGCTTTTCTAAGTCTATTTTTAATACTAAACTATCTTGTTGTTTATTAGTTAAAAAATGATCTAATAATATGTTGAATAACAAATTAAATTTTTTATTTGATGGATTAGTAGTTGGTAAAATGTCAGTCTCATAAATATAAGCATTTCTATCAGAAAAATCTACGATACTTGATTTAATTAAGTTATATTTATTAATCTTTAAGATTTCGTTTTCATTTTTTTTTAAATTGTCTATTAAGTTTATGAGTCTAAAAGAGCTAAAATAAAAAAATCTTTCTAAATTTAATAAATTAGTAATTAAGTTTAAATCATAATTAAAATATTCATGGGTTATATTTTGGCTTTCTAATGTGTTAAAAAATTTATAAGAAATTAATCCAGCTGAACATATCAATAAATAAATAATTAAAGTTACTTTTTTTATATTTGTTCCAAGTTCATAATAATTTTTATATAAAGGATATTTTTGTGTTTTGAAATCTATTAAATATACAGACATAGGATCAATTATTAAACTATTTAATCGCATTTGTACAAAAAAGCGCCCAACTTGATAAAAAACAATTCCCATAGGAACTTTTTGTCCTTTTTTTGTGAATTGATTAAATCTAAAACAATAAAAAATAAAGTTCTTAATTATTTGTGAATCGAGTAACATTTTATTTTGTGTCAGACTGAAGGATAGAGTTTGATTTGTCAATATTGATAAGTATCTTAGATTTGTTCGATTTAAATGTTCGTGTAATAATTCTTCGTTTTCAATATAAAAACCTTTTGTTTTTAATAAATTAAAAATATATATTTTTTTTATTTCTAAAGTAGGTTTTTTTAATAAAATACATTTACTTAATTTATCATAACCTATCAATATAGGGTCTATTTCTTGCGGTTTATTTGTAGAAGCTAAAATTATATTATTTTTAGTAAATTTAGAAATTAAATTATTTAATTCATAAAATTGTTGAAATTTTAAACTATAATGACATAAATGAATATTGGGAATACATATAATACATGAAGAAATAGAATCAATTAGTTGAAATTGAGTTACAATATTAAATACATCATATATGCTAGTTTTTCGTTTTGGCATTAGATTATTTAAAATGTTTTCGAACTCAAAAGTTCCCTTATTAAATTTTTTTTTTAACATTTTTTTAATATCAATCTTAGTACTATCAAATTTGTCAACAAAAGGCAAGTCAGATTCATCATAACTATATTTTGCAATTTCATAGTCACTTAATTCTTTAGGAATCGGGTTTAATATAATAAAAGGCAAATCAGCATAATCTTTTCTAATTTTTTCTTGTAAAAAAAAAACTTCTTCAGATTGACCAACAACTAAAAGACCCTTTGAAGATGACGGGATCGTTGTTAATGAAAAAGAAAAAGGTTTTTTTCTTCGTTTTCTTAGTTCTATTTCATAGTTGTTTGTTTTACAAAATACAAATTCTGAGATTTGTTTATAATTTGCAATAAAAAGACGATTTTCTTCTGTTATATTAAATATATTTTCTGATTTTGCATGAATTCTTAACATATCTAAAAAATATATTAAATATAAATAACCATTTTCTAAACAATTTAAATTTTCAGAATGTTTTATAGATATATTTTTAAAAAAGGAGTTACAAAGTTTTTTGTCTTTATTTATATTTAAAAATATATTTATGAATTGGATTAAAAAAGGTCTTTCTTCAGTAAAATTTAGATCATTAGTATTAATCCAAGATTCAAATTCAAATTGTGTTTCACTTTGGTTAGACATAATTGTAGTATCGAAAGCTTCTTGATCAACTATAGATGTATATATATCCTCTTGATCTTGATTTTTAAGAATACGCTTATAAAATTCTTCAGTTATATCTTTAGAAAAATTTATAAAAAGTTTTTGACTTATGGAGGTTCTTAAATAATAAAAATCATAAATAAAAAATTTATACCACTTTTTAAAATTTGATTCAGTATAAAAATGTAAATATTCTTTATATTTCATTTTTATATTGAGATATCTACGTTTTAAATTAAAATTTGCTTTTGTATAATAATAAGGAGTTTTTACTTTGTCTATTTCTAAAAGTGTAAATAAAATATCAACAATAAAAAATCGAATAATAGATTTCTTTATTTCGTTTATTATGCTAAAAATTTCATTTTTACAAGTAACAAAAATATTGTGATAAAGAGAAACTTTATGTTTCATGCATGTTTCTAAATAACCATATTTACATAATTTGACGTATAAATCTATACCATATTTTTTTGTCATTAATACTAAATTTCTTTCATATTCAATTTTTAATAAATTAATAATTTTTAAATTCAATTTAAAATATTTTAAAATAATAAATATAAAAATATAACTAAAAAAAAGTTTAAATAATAGAATATATTTTGCAAATTTGAATTGGTCATATCTAATAATTTCAATAATATTATCTTTTTTAATTAAATTTAAAATAAACTTACTTTTAAAAGCTAATAGTGGTTTACTAGAATCATTTATATAAAATTTTAGCAGGAATTTAGTCATCTTAATGAAAGGAAACTCTTCTACAAAATAATCTATTTTTTTAGAATGAGAATTAGAATTTAAAAAAAAAATTTTAATAAAAAACTTTAATGTATCTTTAAAATATTTTTTAAATTCTAAATTAAATCTATAAATAAATTGTATACAACTTTGATAAGAATTTTCTATATTTTTACGAAGATTTGGACCCAAATGATTAGATATAGATATCTTTCTATAGTTTATATAGCTTTTAAAATATTTAGTTATTATTCGAAATATTTTTTTAAAACAAAAATTAAAATATTTTTTGTATATTTTTTTTTTATTAATTTGAGTATATTCTTCACAATAATCAATACTAAAATCAAAATTTATTAGTGGATCATCCATTGTGTAAGAAGTTTTAAATAGATCTACTGTTTTATCTAGTATAAAAGTGTCTTTAAAACTTAAATCTAAATTAAAAAAAATATCTTTATTAATAAAATTTGAGAAATTATCATATTCTTTTTGTATTAATTTTTTTAATAGTTCATTTTTTAAAAAATTATTTAATTTAATATTTGGTGTAAAAAGAATTTTATAAAAATACCTATATAATAAATTATTATATTTATTTTTGATGTTAACATTATAAGGAAATTTTTTAGTACAAAAAACAATCTTTTTAGTTTTATTAAAACCACTATTAGTTTTTAAAAATAAACTTATCAAAGAATTATTTTTAAAATACGGAAATAGATTTTTTTCTTTATTATTAAAAATAATATTAAAATCGAGTTCTGTATAATTATAATTTAGTAATTTGTTTAGATTTAATTTTACAATATTTTTATTATATTTTGTCGTTATATTTATAAATATAAAAATAATGTTTGCATAAAGATGATACAAAGATAATAAAACAAGGTTTAAAAGATTTAAAATAAATTTCTTTATAATTGAATTTAAATTTGAAATAAAATAAATTTTAAAAACACGAAAACTTAAGATAGTATATATAAATCGTCTTTTTGATGCAAGATTTAAAAGATATTTAAATATTTTAAGTAAATTTAGATTATTTGATAAAACATGGATACTCATGGTAATCTTATATTTTATTAATTTTTCACTTATTTCTCTTTTGAATTCAGTATATTTATATTTTAATTTTTTATATAAAATTCTGTGATTATAATATTTCGTTATATTTAAATATAATTTAAATATCTTATGAATCTTATTAATATATAATATAGACGTATTCTTTATTAAATAAATAATAATTCTAACTTTATAAAAAATATTGGGATTTACAAATTTATTATAATATTTATTATAATATTTCTTTATTATAAAATAAAACTTAAATATCTTATGAATATTATGATTATGAAATATAGACGTATTCTTTATTAAATAAATAATAATTCTAACTTTATAAAAAATATTTGTATTTAAGAATTTGTTATAATATTTCGTTTTAATTAAATAAAAAATGTTATTTTCTTTATCTTTAAATTTTATTTTATTATTTTTAATATTAACGTTATAAATACTATTAACTTTATTGTCTTCATAATCAAAAATAAAATAAAAATTGAAATAAATATTTTTAAAAGTATTGAGGTAACCATAAAAACTACAATCGTTAGTTTTCAAAGTATTTAAAAAAATAAAATCTTCTTTAAGACTTTTGATAGACATCTTTATTCCTATTATATCTATATTGTTAGAATAATACTTACTTTTTGATAGCTTTTTTTTGGATAAAGAAAGAGTATATTTACAACTATCACTATTTTTTTTATGTATTAAAATAATTTTATTCAATGAAATTAAAGAATTAAAATTACCTATAGTAAAAAAAAAGTCTTTATTAAAAATATTAAAAACATTCAAAAATGAATAAAAAAAAATATAAACAATTACCAATTTAATTCTATTATTTAAAATAAATATTAGAACATTTTTGATTCTTAAATTAAATAATTTTTTATAATTAGTTATTAGGTCATTCGATTCAATATAAAACCAAAAACTAAACTTTGAAAAATCAAAGGGTTTTTGTTTGTGACTGTACGTAGTATGTTTATTAAAATTCTCAGCCTTATAATTTAATCTATATTTCTTAAAATTTTGTTTAAAGTTCAATTTATTATAATTATATTTTTTTCTAAGATTGATCATATTTGATTTTTATTTCCTTTATTTCAATTAGATTATATTAGTTATATAATCTATTAGTATATAATAGATAATAGATCTAAATATAACACGTTCACACGTTTTTTTGTTTATTTTAGAGCTTAATAACCAAAGCGATATTAAGGGATCTTCACAAAAAGAGTTATTTGACAAAAAAAATAAAAAACTTTAATTAGAGATTTATTTATATTATTTATAAGAGATTTAGTTACATTTATGTCTTATTTTAGTTTTCGAGAGTTCGTCATATATGCATCCATGGCTGATTGGTTAAAGCAACCAACTCATAATTGGAGATATGTAGGTTCAATTCCTGCTGGATGCAAAATTAAAAATATTTATAATCACTAATAAAATGACATTAAATAAACTATATAAAGAAAAATATATAAGAAAATTATTAAGTTATGGATATCACTTGAAAAAAGGTAGAAATTCGAAAGGTAAAATAACTGTAAAACATAGAGGAGGAGGCCATAAACGTTTATATCGAATAATAGATTTCAAACGTACTGAAATAAACCCTGGACAAATTTTAAAAATCGAATATGACCCCAACCGTAATGCAAAAATTTGTTTAGTCTATTATAAATATAATAATTTATACAAATATATCATCCAACCACAAGGTGTTGAGATGGGTTATTATCTTTTACCTGGTATGTTTAAAGGGAATGTATTTCCTTTAAGTAAGATACCTTTTGGTACTTTTATACATAACATAGAAATTAAACCTGGAAAAGGCGGACAATTAGTTAGAGCTGCGGGAACTGCAGCAACAATAGTTCGAAAAAAAAAAAAAAGAGCTTTAGTAAAACTACCTTCAGGAAAATTTTGTTCAATAACTTCAACATGCTTAGCAACTATAGGACAAGTGAAAAAACCGACAGTAAAAAAAAAATTAAAAGCTGGAGCCAATCGTTGGCTAGGTAAACGACCTAAAGTCAGAGGAACTGCTATGAATCCTGTAGATCATCCTCATGGAGGGGGGGAAGGAAAAGCTCCTATAGGTAGAAAATCTCCTGCAACTCCTTGGGGATATCCTGCTTTTGGACAAAGAAAAAAGAAAAAAATAAGTTTATTTTAAAATCAATTATTTATATAAAATCCAGTTAAAATAGCATAAGATAATTTATTTAACATAAATATTATCGAAGATAACTTTAAAGTATTTATTGGTATAACAATATCTGCTAAATCTATATTAATTTCAGTATCAAGATTAATTAAACAAATTGTTGAAATTTTTAAAGTAAAACATTCTCTAAGAATTATATCATTTTGTGGATCAATAAGTATTACAACATCAGGTATTTTAGTCATATATTTTATTCCTTCTAAAGTATTTGAAAACTTAATTAATTGTTTTTTTTGTGTCAAAGTACTTTTTTTTTTACTAATTAATAAATTTTGTAATTTAATTTTTGTAGTTAACCAATTCGTAAGTAAGCCTGCTCTTATTTTTTTATTAATATAATGACATCTAATTCTTTCAGATATGAATTTAATATAATTTAATTTTAAAGTATTATATTTATTATTTATTTTTTTCTTTTTTCTTTTTAGTTTAAATTTTTTTTTTATTTTATTCCTGACTTTTTTATTATTTCTGACAAACCATTTCGTTAAAAAACGATTTGTTTTAATTATTATAGGTTTTATTTCTTTGATATTTTTTTGTTGACTAATTATTAAGAATGTTTTTTTTTCTTTTGCTGCATAAAAAACTAAATTACAAGTCATTGATAATAAATAAGCTGTTTTTGTAATATCTATAATATTAAAATTAGATTTTAAATTAGGAGTAAAAATATAATCTATCATTTTAAATTTAAAAATTCCTTTATTTCCAAAATGAATTTTTTCTTTTAACATATCTTTCAAAAATATTTTCCAATCTATTGTTTTTTTCATTTTTTAAAGTTTAAACACACTCATAAATTTTATGATTATACTTTAATTATTTAGATTTATGAGTTATGGTGGACCGAGTTGGATTTGAACCAACGTAGACGCATAAGTCAATGGATTTACAGTCCATCCCCATTAACCTCTCGGGCATCGATCCCATTTGTCATTAAATTACCCCTAAGGGAAATCGAATCCCTGTTATCTCCTTGAAAAAGAAATGTCCTAAACCTCTAGACGATAGGGGCAATATTATTCATAAAAATACAATAATAATATTTTAATAATTAATTTTTAATAATTAATAATGTGCGAAGGTGGGAATTGAACCCACGACCTCAAGGGCATGAGCCTTGCGAGCTACCAGACTGCTCCACTTCGCGCTATCTTGTA